AAATGATCTAATTCGCGATTTCATAAGAATTGAGTTAGTCAAGTCCACTATTTCGTATACCGGAAAAAGGTATGATAGGGCAAGTTCCGGATTGATTCCCGATAATGGATTAGATTGCACCAATATCAATCCTTTTTATTCCAAGGCGAAGATTCAATCACTTAGCCAACATCAAGGAACTATTGGTATGTTGTTGAATCGAAATAAGGAATGCCAATCTTTGCTAATTTTGTCATCATCCAATTGTTCTCGAATTGGTCCATTCAATAGTTCGAAATATAACAATGTGACAAAAGAATCGGATCCCCTAATTCTAATTAGGGATTATTTAGGTCCCTTAGGCGCTATTGTACCTAAAATATCCAATTTTTATTCATCTTACCATTTAATAACTCATAATCAGATCGTGTTAAAGAAATATTTGCTACTTGACAATTTGAAACAGATTTTCCAAGTACTTCAAGTACTTAAATACTGTTTAATAGATGAAAATAGAAGGATTTATAATCCCGATCTATGTAGTAACATCATTTTGAACCCATTCCATTTGAATTGGTGCTTTCTCCATCATGATTATTGTGAAGAGACATCGATCAAAATTAACCTTGGACAATTTATTTGTGAAAATGTATGTCTATTTAAATACGAACCACACGTAAAAAAATCTGGTCAAATTTTAATTGTTAATGTCGACTTTTTAGTTATAAGATCGGCTAAGTCTTATTTGGCTACTCCTGGAGCAACTGTTCATGGTCATTATGGGAAAATCCTTTACGAAGGAGATACATTAGTTACATTTATATATGAAAAATCGAGATCTGGTGACATAACGCAAGGTCTTCCAAAAGTAGAACAAATCTTAGAAGTGCGTTCGATTGATTCAATATCGATGAACCTCGAAAGGAGAGTTGAAGGTTGGAACGAGCGTATACCAAGAATTCTTGGGATCCCCTGGGGGTTTTTGATTGGAGCTGAGCTAACCATAGCCCAAAGTCGTATCTCTTTGGTTAATAAGATCCAAAAGGTTTATCGATCCCAGGGGGTACAGATCCATAATAGACATATAGAGATTATTGTACGTCAAGTAACATCAAAAGTGTTGGTTTCAGAAGATGGAATGTCTAATGTTTTTTCGCCTGGAGAATTAATCGGATTGTTGCGAGCGGAACGAGCAGGGCGCGCTTTGGACGAATCGATCTGTTATCGGGCAATCTCATTGGGAATAACAAGAGCGTCTCTGAATACTCAAAGTTTCATATCCGAAGCAAGTTTTCAAGAAACCGCTCGAGTTTTAGCAAAAGCTGCTCTACGAGGTCGTATTGATTGGTTGAAAGGCCTGAAAGAGAACGTTGTTCTGGGGGGGATTATACCTGTTGGTACCGGATTCCAAAAATTTGTGCACCGTTCAAGGCAAGACAAAAACATTTATTTGGAAATCAAAAGAAAAAATCTATTCGAGTTGGAAATGAGAGATATTTTGTTACACCATAGAGAATTATTTTGTTCTTACGCGACAAACAATTTCCATGAGACAAATTTACATGAGACATCAGAACAATCATTTATGCGATTTAATGATTCCTAAGAGCGGATTCATTTTCACTTTAACTATCTTTTAACTATACTGGTCTGATTATTGATTTGGTAATAAATAAAATTAGTAATTCAAAAAATTTATGGTTTGCGCCGTGTATCAATGGTCAATCCCCGGTAGAAGGTTCCATCGGAACAATCTTTTATTTCAAGGTACCTCGTCTCTTTGTTAATAATACGAAAAAGAAAAAACAAAAAGGAAGTGTGGGAAAAAATGACAAGAAGATATTGGAACATCAATTTGGAAGAGATGATGGAAGCAGGAGTTCATTTTGGTCATGGTACTAAGAAATGGAATCCTAGAATGGCCCCTTACATTTCTGCAAAGCGTAAAGGTATTCATATTACAAATCTCGCTAGAACTGCTCGTTTTTTATCAGAAGCCTGTGATTTAGTTTTTGATGCAGCAAGTAGGGGAAAAAACTTCTTAATCGTCGGTACCAAAAATAAAGCATCGGATTCAGTAGCATCAGCTGCAATAAGGGCTCGGTCTCATTTTATTAATCAAAAATGGCTCGGTGGTATGTTAACGAATTGGTCCACTACGGAAACGAGACTTTATAAGTTCAGGGACTTAAGAGCAGAAGAAAAGATGGGGAAACTCAACCGTCTCCCCAAAAGAGATGCAGCAATGTTGAAGAGAAAATTATCTACTTTGCAAACATATCTCGGTGGAATCAAATATATGACGGGATTGCCTGATATTGTGATCATCGTTGATCAGCAAGAAGAATATACGGCTCTTCGAGAATGTGCCATTTTGGGGATTCCAACGATTTGTTTAATCGATACAAATTGTGACCCAGATCTTGCAGATATTTCGATTCCAGCCAACGATGACGCTATAGCTTCAATTCGATTGATTCTTAACAAATTAGTATCCGCAATTTGTGAAGGTCGTTCTAGCTATATAAGAAATCGTTGATTATGATTAAGATTAAGAATAATAAAATTAGTTAATGTTAATTATTGGGCAACTCCATAGATTTATTGGATCGGTTACTTTTTTTTTAATAGATAAAAAAAAAGAACTGGGGATATTGATATATATTATGATGTTATGTGATTTCTTGGTATCCTAAATATATGATTAATGATTCAAGTTGGTGAGTTGAGAAAGAAATGGTTGAATCAAACTAATTCCTTTTTTGAAGTTCAATTTCTATCAGAGGACAATATGAATGTTATACCATGTTACATTAAAACACTCAAGGGGTTATACGATATATCGGGTGTAGAAGTAGGCCAACATTTCTATTGGCAAATAGGAGGTTTACAAATCCATGCCCAAGTACTTATCACTTCTTGGGTCGTAATTGCTATCTTGTTAGGTTCAGCCATCATAGCTGTTCGGAATCCACAAACCATTCCGACCGACGGTCAGAATTTCTTTGAATATGTCCTTGAATTTATTCGAGACTTGAGCAAAACCCAGATTGGAGAAGAATATGGACCTTGGGTTCCCTTTATTGGAACTATGTTCCTATTTATTTTTGTTTCTAATTGGTCAGGCGCCCTTTTACCTTGGAAAATCATACAGTTACCTCATGGGGAGTTAGCTGCGCCCACGAATGATATAAATACTACTGTTGCTTTAGCTTTACCCACGTCAGTGGCATATTTTTATGCAGGTCTTACCAAAAAAGGGTTGGGTTATTTCGAGAAATACATCAAACCAACTCCAATACTTTTACCAATTAACATCCTAGAAGATTTCACAAAACCCTTATCTCTTAGTTTTCGACTTTTCGGGAATATATTGGCTGATGAATTAGTAGTTGTTGTTCTTGTTTCTTTAGTCCCTTCAGTAGTTCCTATACCTGTCATGTTTCTTGGATTATTTACAAGTGGTATTCAAGCTCTTATTTTTGCAACGTTAGCCGCGGCTTATATAGGCGAATCCATGGAGGGTCATCATTGACTAGTTTTCTAAATAGTCTTTTTTTTTTTAGCTTATCCCAATTCATGCATGGTTCAAGATAATCTGCTTGGTTGGAGAACATAATAGATATAAATACGTATGAATACATGACCTAGAGTCGTAGGAGAGAAGATGAACGATATTACGGAATTGTAAAAAAAAAAGATGGGTTGGGGAGGTCACACTAGATGTATGTAATGTCTATAAGTCCAGCCACTTTTTGTGTGGGTTTCGAGGAATGATTCTATAATCCGATTCAATATAAAATGTGGCCAGTTTACGTTATGGAAGAAAGAAATGTATATGTAATATGTATATGTAATATTAGATATTCACTAGTTATATAGTCCTATCTATATATAAATAGAAGTCCTTATGCCTTACCTATATACTAACTAACTATATATATATCTAACTATATGCTATATATATGTAATATATATATAGCAATATATATATGTATTGATATACATATTGATATCGTTATATTGATATATTGATATCGTTGATATCGATCATATTGATATCCATTGCATATATTGATGATTGCATATATTGATTTGATTGCAGTTTACTGCATTTAGATTAGATGGATTACAAGATAAGTCAAGTCCTTTCTTCTGTTTCATTTGTGATTGTGTATTGGATGAAAAAACAGATGAACTCAAGGATATAGAAGAGTAAAGAACGAAGGATGGAATGAAAGAATGGTTGGAAAGAAAGAAATGCAATAACTAGAGCCGTATGTATATGGATTTACAAAAACTTCATCATGGGTAGAAACAAAAAATGAGATATCGAAGTAGTTCTGACGATTCAGTAATATTATCATTAGTTTTTAGTTACTCCGACCCAATAGATCTTAATGATCAAACTTAATGATAAAATTAAGTAATAATTCATTGGTTGATTGTATCATTAACCATTTCTTTTTTTTTTTGGTGTGAGGAACTTACCATGAATCCACTGATTTCTGCCGCTTCCGTTATTGCTGCTGGATTGGCTGTAGGACTTGCTTCTATTGGACCCGGAGTTGGTCAAGGTACTGCTGCAGGCCAAGCTGTAGAGGGTATTGCGAGACAACCAGAAGCAGAGGGTAAAATACGAGGTACTTTATTGCTTAGTCTAGCTTTTATGGAAGCTTTAACAATTTACGGACTGGTTGTGGCATTAGCGCTTTTATTTGCGAATCCTTTTGTTTAATCCTAGAAATGTAAAAAAGTACCTTAGATTACATACTTATTTTACTTTTTTTCTTTATTAACTTGAAATTAAATTGTCGTTTGCTTCTTCGAATTATATCAACACTTTACTCCTATAATTACTTATTTGTTGAGACTACAGGAAGGACTGCTTTGAGGATGAGGAATTACCAGATCACTCGCTTTCTTCCTTCCCGTCCTTAGCTTAGTACAATGGAAACCTTTTTCCTTTTAGGAAACGTTTCCACAAACGATATATTTCACAATTGAAATGAGACCTAAGA